ACAGGAATCATCGTATATAACTTAACAGGAATCATCGTATATAACTTAACAGGAATCATCGTATATAACTTAACAGGAATCATCGTATATAACTTAACAGGAATCATCGTATATAACTTAACAGGAATCATCGTATATAACTTAACAGGAATCATCGTATATAACTTAACAGGAATCATCGTATCGTATATAAATATAATATATATATATAACCATAACCAAATTCCAATTTAAATTAAATCTTTAGGAGGAGGCAATGAAACGACATCAATTCAAATCCTGGATCTTCGAATTGAGAGAGATATTGAGAGAGATCAAGAATTCTCACTATTTCTTAGATTCATGGATCAAATTCAATTCAGTGGGATCTTTCACTCACATTTTTTTTCACCAAGAACGTTTTATGAAACTCTTTGACCCCCGAATTTGGAGTATCCTACTTTCACGTGATTCACAGGGTTCAAGAAGCAATCGATATTTCACGATCAAGGGTGTAGTACTGCTTGTAGTAGCGGTCCTTATATCTCGTATTAACAATCGAAAGATGGTCGAAAGAAAAAATATCTATTTGATGGGGCTTCTTCCTATACCTATGAATTCCATTGGACCCAGAAATGAGACATTGGAAGAATCTTTTTGGTCTTCCAATATCAATAGGTTGATTGTTTCGCTCCTGTATCTTCCAAAAGGGAAAAAGATTTCTGAGAGTTGTTTCATGGATCCGCAAGAGAGTACTTGGGTTCTCCCAATAAATAAAAAGTGTATCATGCCTGAATCTAACCGGGGTTCGCGGTGGTGGAGGAACCGGATCGGAAAAAAGAGGGATTCTAGTTGTAAGGTATCTAATGAAACCGTAGCTGGAATTGAGATCTCATTCAAAGAGAAAAATAGCAAATATCTGGAGTTTCTTTTTTTATCCTATACGGATGATCCGATCCGCAAGGACCATGATTGGGAATTATTTGATCGTCTTTCTCCGAGGAAGAAGCGAAACATAATCAACTTGAATTTGGGACAGCTATTTGAAGTCTTAGGGAAAGACTTGATTTGTTATCTCATGTCTGCTTTTCGTGAAAAAAGACCAATTGAAGGGGGGGGTTTCTTCAAACAACAAGGAGCTGAGGCAACTATTCAATCAAATGATATTGAGCATGTTTCCCATCTCTTCTCGAGAAACAAGTGCAAGTGGAGTATTTCTTTGCAAAATTGTGCTCAATTTCATATGTGGCAATTCCACCAAGATCTCTTCGTTAGTTGGGGGAAGAATCAGCACGAATCGGATTTTTTTAGGAACGTATCGAGAGATAATTTGATTTGGTTAGACAATGTGCGGTTGGTAAACAAGGATCGGTTTTTTAGCAAGGTACGGAATGTATTGTCAAATATTCAATATGATTCCACAAGATCAAGATCCATTTTCGTTCAAGTAACGGATTCTAGCCAATTGAAAGGATCTTCTGATCAATCCAGAGATCATTTTGATTCCATTAGAAATGAGGATTCCGAATATCACACATTGATCGATCAAAGAGAGATTAAGCAACTAAAAGTCAAAGAAAGATCGATTCTTTGGGATCCTTCTTTTCTTCAAACGGAAGGAACAGAGATAGAATCAGATCGATTCCCGAAATGCCTTTTTGGATCTTCCTCAATGTCCCGGCTATTCACGGAACGTGAGAAGCAGATGAATAATCATCTGCTTCCGGAAGAAATCGAAGAATTTCTTGTGAATCCTACAAGATCAATTCGTTCTTTTTTCTCTGACAGATGGTCAGAACTTCATCTGGGTTCGAATCCTACTGAGAGGTCCACTAGAGATCAGAAATTTTTGAAGAAAAAACAAGATGTTTCTTTTGTTCCTTCCAGGCGATCGGAAAATAAAGAAATGGTTGATATATTCAAGATAATTACGTATTTACAAAATACCGTCTCAATTCATCCTATTTCATCAGATCCGGGATCTGATATGGTTCCGAAGGATGAACCGGATATGGACAGTTCCAATAAGATTTCATTCTGGAACAAAAATCCATTTTTTGATTTATTTCATCTATTCCATGACCGGAACAAGGGGGGATACACGTTACACCACGATTTTGAAGAGAGATTTCAAGAAATGGCAGATCTATTCACTCTATCAATAACCGGGCCGGATCTGGTGTATCATAGGGGATTTGCCTTTTCTATCGATTCCTACGGGTTAGATCCAAAAAAATTCTTGAATAAGGTATTTAAATCCAGAGATGAATCGAAAAAGAAATCTTTATTGATTCTACCTCCTCTTTTTTATGAAGAGAATGAATCTTTTTATCGAAGGATCAGAAAAAAATCGGTCCGGACCTACTGCGGGAATGATTTGGAAGATCCAAAACGAAAAACGGCGGTATTTGCTAGCAACAACATAATGGAGGCAGTCAATCAATATGGATTGATCCGAAATCTGATTCAAATCCAATATAGCACCTATGGGTACATAAGAAATGTATTGAATCGATTCCTT